TCGAACAGGCATGAATATAGCATCTATGGGATAACTTCCATCTTGAAACTGATTTGGCGTTTTTATAAGATATCCGCGATTCCTCTCGATTTGTAATCCAATACACAAATCAATTGGTTCCGTCAAGCTAACTATATGCTGTGTATTATCAATGATTTCTACATAGGGCGGTGAGATGATATCTTGAGCAGTTACATGTCCGGGACCCTTGACACAAATGGACGCGTCGCAAGTTCCATATAGATTACTTTTCAATACAATTTCTTTCAAATTCATTAAAATTTCATGTACTGATTCTTGAATCCCTACTATGGTAGAATATTCGTGTGGTATTTTCTCAGATTTTGCGCTTGTGATGCATGTTCCTTCTATTTCTCCAAGCAAAGCTCTTCGCATCGCAAGGCCTATTGTGTCAGCTTGACCTTTCATAAGTGGAGACAGAATAAAGCGTCCATAATAAAGACGCTTACTGTCTGCTCTTGATTCAACGCACTTCCACTCTAGTGTTCGAGTAGATACTCTTACTTTCTCTTGAACCATAGTAATCTTATTTGATCAGATCATTGAATCGTTTATTTCTCTTGTTTCTCTTGAAATCTCTTCAATGTTTATTTCTACACACGTCTTTTTTTCGGAGGTCTACAGCCATTATGTGGCAGAGGGGTTACATCACGTATGAAAGTGAATCGTATACCGTTTCTGCGAATAGCTCGTAATGCTGTGCTTCTTCCGCGACCGGGACCCTTTATCATGACGCCGGCTCGTTTCATACCTTGATCCACTACTGTACGAATAGCATTTCCTACTGTGGTTTGAGCAGCAAACGGTGTCCCTCTTCTTCTACCCCTGAATCCACAAGTACCGGCAGAGGAACAAGAAACCACCTGACCCCGTACATCTGTAACAGTCACAATGGTATTATGGAAACTTGCTTGAACATGAATAACTCCCTTTGGTATTCTACGTGTACTCTTACGTGAACCAATACGTCCATTCCTACGTGAACCAATTCTCGGTATAACTTTTGCCATATTTTATCATCTCATAAATATGAGTCAGAAATCTATGGATATATCCATTTTATGTCAAAACAGATCCTCGTTTTATTTGTACATCGGGTATTTTAACGAATATGATTATCCCTGTCGTTGTTTATGTCTTGGGTTGGAACAAATTACTATAATTCGTCCCCGCCTACGGATTAGGCGACATTTCTCACAAATCTTACGAACAGACGCTCTTATTTTCATATTTGTCATTCCTTACCTTAACTCTGAATCTACTTCTTGGAAGAAAATAAGTTTCTTGAAAGTTTTCATCTCAAATCGTATTCCCACGAAAGGAATGTGAAAGTTGAAAAAAAAACACCTAATCTTTCGAATCCTTATCGCGAAGTCGATAAATTATACGCCCTTTGGTTGCATCATAACGACTTACTTCAACTTTGACTCTATCGCCTGGAAGTATCCTTATAAAACTACGTCGGATCTTTCCTGAAATATAACCTAGAATCAAATCTTCATTATCTAAACGAACCCGGAACATACCATTGGGAAACGATTCAGTAACTAAACCCTCATGAATAGATTTTTTTTCGTTTTCGCCCATTTTAAATAAATCCTCCCTGAAGTAGAAGTATTAGTATTAACAAATAGAGGAGGGACGGTATTAGACAACCTGTCCCTCGTTTTTCCAAAATAGGAAGTCTCGAATTCAATTCGGATATTAGAAGGATTACCATATATAACACAAAATTTCTCCGCCGATTCTTTCTAGTCGAGCCTCTCGGTCTGTCATTATACCTCGAGAAGTAGAAAGGATTACAACCCCCATCCCGCCTAAAATTCTAGGAATTTGTTGATAGTTAGAATAGATTCGTAGACCGGGTCTACTGATCCGTTTTAAATTTAAAATCTTTCTATTTCTAGAAGTTCTAGAAATTCTAGAAGGCTTTTTCCTATTCCTTCTATGTCGTAGGGTTAAAATCAAAAAAGATTTGCTGTTTTCTTGATGTTTTCTCGCATTTTCGATAAAACCCTCTCGTAAAAGTATTTTAACAATATTTTCAGTGATATTGGTAGATGCTATTCGAACCACCCTTTTTCCATCCATATCAGCATTTCGTATAGAGGTTATTATGTCAGCAATAGTATCTCTACCCATGATGAATTAAATTTTTTTTTGCCTCAAAATTTTGATATAATCAACATGTTTTTCTTGTTTTTTTTTTTTTATGAATATGAATTATTAAAGGTATATGCGTGAGACTCAATCTACTAATGAATCTGAATCTATTTTGTAATTTATTTCTTTCAAATAATATAACCATATCAGGGTCTCGTTTTATAAGACCTCGGGAGCTAATGAAAGTATTTTAGTAAAATGGAACTGTCTCAACTCCCAGGCAATCGCACCAAAAACTCGAGTTCCTTTTGGATTTCCTTTTTGATCAATGAGAACTGCAGCATTGTCATCATATCGTATTATTATACCGTCGTCA